ACAAAAGAATGGGTTACATTTTTCATATGCTCTCCTCTTATAGATAGGACGAACAAAGAAGAAAGTTTTTGATCACTTACTTCGCTCGCCCTTTTTTTATCGGTTTTTTTAATGCAATTTTTTTAATGCAAATAGATTCAATCTAATAATTTCTTTTAGATTAAGTCTTAGGTCTCGTTTGACCTGTGAAAGATCTCCTTTTGAAAGATCTCTTTTGTTAAAATGTTCCCAAAATTCCTAAAATAAAATAAAAGGAAAAAGACTTTCCACTATCCTAAACTAAGGACGGGAAGGAAGAGGGCGAGCATATAAATTGATCATGCTCAAATCAACCCTTCCCGGGGTATTGTCTGTCCCGATAAATAAAAAATTCCTGGAATAATATAATAAATAAAAGTATTGATATACTTGGAATTACAGAAGCAAATACCAATTTACTAAAAAAAGAAAAAAGTATCTAATCTAAAAGACTTATTTTCTTTTTTAGGATTAAACAAAAGGGTTTGCAAATAAAAGCGCTAGTGCCACAACCAGTCCATAAATTGTTAAAGCTTCCATAAAAGCTAGACTAAGCAATAAAGTACCTCGTATTTTCCCTTCTGCTTCTGGCTGTCTCGCAATACCCTCTACAGCTTGTCCTGCAGCAGTACCTTGACCAACTCCAGGCCCAATAGAAGCAAGCCCTACAGCCAATCCAGCAGCAATAACGGAAGCAGCAGCAATTAGTGGATTCATGGTGAGTTCCTCGTGTCAAAAAAAAAAAGAAATGGTTAAGGATACAATCAACCAAGAAATTATTACTTTTCACTCCTAAGCTATATTGGGTAGAAGTAACTAAAAAGTACAAAGTGAAATGATAATCTAAATCGTCCGAACTACTTCGAGATCTCGTTTTTAGTTTCTAATCATTAGAGGTTTGTGTAAATCCATATGCTTTTCATTATTCTATTTCTCTTTCTTTCCAACCAACCGCCCTTTCATTCCATCTTTTTTTACTCTTCGACATCCTTGAGTTCCCTTTTTTTCCCTTTATCTAATCCATAATAAAAGACGAAATATAGGAAGAACCTCTATTGAAATCGAACTAATCCAAATCCAATAGGAATCAAATCAAGATATACAATTGATAACAATATGCTGCATAGAACTGGATATGCAATCCAATTCTGGAATTCTATATATCGGATTAAATAATGAATCTAATCTAACTTAGAAATAAATAAAATCCTATATACATTTGTTTCTTCTATTTTATTTGCATATTTTCTTATTTTCTAGGGAATCCTATTCAAAAAAAATTCCTTAGAAAGCCGCAGAAAAGATGACTGTCTTATAGACATTAAGAATATGGATCTAACCGGATTTCGCCCCCACCCCCTGAATGCATATATAATTTAACAATTCCATAATATAGTCTATTCTCTCTCCTACAACTCTAGGTTATATATTCATACGCATTTTGAACTAGTGAGTTTTCTAACCAGGAGGATTATCTGCAACCATGCATGAATTGGGCTAAGCTAAAAAAAAGACTATTTCAAAATTAGTCAATTCAATGATGACCTTCCATGGATTCACCTATATAGGCTGCGGCTAACGTTGCAAAAATAAGAGCTTGAATACCGCTTGTAAATAATCCAAGAAACATGACCGGTATAGGGACTACTAAGGGGACTAAAGAAACAAGAACAACAACAACTAATTCATCCGCCAATATATTTCCGAAAAGTCGAAAACTAAGCGATAATGGTTTTGTGAAATCTTCTAGGATGTTAATTGGTAAAAGGATTGGGGTTGGTTTAATATATTTCTCGAAATAACTCAATCCTTTTTTGCTAAGACCCGCATAAAAATATGCCGCTGATGTGAGTAAAGCTAAAGCAACAGTAGTATTTATATCATTCGTGGGCGCTGCTAATTCCCCATGGGGTAACTCTATAATTTTCCAAGGTAAAAGAGCACCCGACCAATTCGAAACAAAAATAAAAAGGAACATAGTTCCAATAAAGGGAACCCAGGGACCATATTCTTCTCCAATCTGAGTTTTGCTCAAATCTCGAATAAACTCAAGGACATATTCGAAGAAATTCTGACCGTCGGTTGGGATAGTTTGTGGATTCCGAATAGCTATGATAACTGAACCCAGCAAGATAGTAATTACGACCCAAGAAGTGATGAGTACTTGGGCATGAATTTGGAAACCTCCTATTTGCCAATAGAAGTGTTGGCCTACTTCTACGCCTGATATATCATACAACCCTTTGAGTGTTTTAATGGAACATGGTGTAATATTCATATTGTCCTCTGATAAAAATTGAACTTCAAAAAAGGAATTCTTTTGATTCAACCATCTCTTTCTCAACTCAGCAACTTGAAGTATTAATCTTATATTTAGGATACCAAGAAATCACATCAAATGATAATATATATCAATACCCTCTAATATATATCAATATTCCCATTCTTTTATCTATGCAAAACAAAAAAAATAGTAACTGATCCCATAAATCTACGTAGTTGCTTAAGAATTCACTATTCTTCTTAATCTTAATCAATGATTTCTTATATAGAGAGAACGTCCCTCACAAATTGCAAATACTAATTTGTTAAGAATCAATCGAATTGAAGTCATAGTGTCATCGTTGGCAGGAATCGAAATATTCGCGAGATCTGGATCACAATTTGTATCGACTAAAGAAATAGTAGGAATCCCCAAAATGGCGCATTCCCGAAGAGCTATATACTCTTTTTGCTGATCAAGGACGATCACAATGTCAGGCAACCTCGTCATATATTTAATCCCGCCGAGATATCTTTGCAAGGTAGATAATTTTCTCTTTAAGATTGCCACATCTCTTTTTGGGAGATGGTGGAATTTTCCCATCTTTTCTTCCGCTCTTAAGTCTCTAAATTGCGAAAGTCTAGTTTTGGTAATCGACCAATTCGTTAACATACCACTGAACCACTTTTTATTAACATAATGACAACGAGACCTTATTGCAGCTGATGCTACTAAATCCGCTGTTCTTTTTTTGGTACCAACAATTAAGAAGCTTTTTCCCTGACTTGCTGCATCAAAAACTAAATCACAAGCTTCTGATAAAAAACGAGCCGTTCTAGCGAGATTTGTAATATGAGTACCTTTACGCTTTGCCGAGATGTAAGGGGCCATTTTAGGATTCCATTTCTTAATACCATGACCAAAATGAACTCCCGCTTCTATCATCTCTTTCAAATGGATGTTCCAATATCTTCTTGTCATTTTTCCACACTTCTTTTTTTTTTTTGTTTTTTTCGTCTTAGCATTTACAGAATTGATTTCTTTTTGAAGATTAAGAAAGAGCCGAAATATCTTGAAATAAATAATAATTGTTCCGATGGAACCTTCTACTCAGAATTGGCCATTGATACATGATATAAACACAGTCTTAATAAATTAACTAACTTCTTTTATTTAGTAAAATATGAAAATACAAAATCTAAAATAAGACCTGTTAACATTCTAAGGTCAAAAGTCTAGTTTCAATTAAAGTTCAAAAATTTGCTTTATATGTTTTATATATCCTTAAATCGTATAAATGGCAGTAAATGGGGGTTCTGATGTCTCATAGAAATTGTTTGTTACGTCAGAATCTGCAGAAACTAATTCTGTATGGAGAAACAAAATATCTCTCATTTCCGACGTGAATAGATTTTTTTTTTGAATTTCGAAATAAAGGTTCTTGTCTTGTGGAAAACGATGGACAAATTTTTGAAATCCGGTACCAACTGGTATAATTCCCCCCAGAATTACGTTTTCTTTCAGGCCTTTCAACCAATCAATACGACCTCGTAGGGCAGCTTTTGCTAAAACTCGAGCAGTTTCTTGAAAACTTGCTTCAGATATGAAACTTTGGGTATTCAGGGAAGCCCTTGTTATTCCCAATAAGATTGCCCGATAATAGATCGATTCATCCAAAGCTCGCGCTGCTCGTTCCGCTCGCAATAGTCCTATTAATTCCCCAGGTAAAAAAACATTAGACATTCCATCTTCGGAAACGCGTACTTTTGATGTTACTTGGCGTATAATAATCTCTATATGTCTATTATGGATCTGTACCCCTTGGGATCGATAAACCTTTTGGATCTTATTAACCAAAGAGATACGACTTTGGGCGATGGTTAGCTCAGCTCCAATCAAGAATCCCCAGGGAACCCCAAGAATTCTTGGTATACGCTCATTCCAATCCTCAATTCTCCTTTCGAGATTCGGCGATAGTGAATCAATTGAACGCGCTTCGAAAATTTGTTCTACTTTTGGAAGACCTTGCGTTATATCACTAGATCTCGATTTTTCATATATAAAGGTAACTAACCTATCTCCTTTGTAAAGGATTTTTCCATAATGACCATGAACAGTTGCTCCTATAGTGGCCAAATAAGGCTTGGCTGCTCTTATAACAAAGGAGTCCATATTAACAATGAAAATTTGCCCAGATTTTTTTATGTGCGATTTAAATAGACATACATTTTCGCAAATAAATTGTCCAAGGTGAATTATTGCCAATGTCTCCTCCCACAAGTCATGATGGAGAAAGTGCCAATTCAAATGGAATGGATCCAACATGGTGTTACTGTCGAAATTCGACATCCTTTTATTTTCATCTATTAAAGAGTATTTAAGCCCTTGAAGTACTTGGAAGGTTTGTTTCAAATTGTCAAGGAACACATATTTTTCTAACAAGATCTGATTATGTGTTAATAAATAGTAAGATGAAGAAAAATTCGATATACTAGGGACAATAGCGCCTAAGAGCCCAAAAATATCTCGAATAATAATTCTAGGATTCGATTCTTTTACCGCATTGGGATATTTTGAATTCTTGAATAAACCAATTCGAGAACAGTTGGATGCCGACAAAATCATCAAAGATGGGTATTCTTTATTTCGATTCAACAAGGTGCCAATAGCTTCTTGATGTTGGCTAAGTGATTGAATCTTCGCCTTGGAATAAAAGGAATTGGTATTGTTGCGATCTAACCTATTATTGGGAATCGGTCCTGCACTTGTCCTATCATACCTTCTTCTTGTATATGAAATAGTGGACTTGACTAACTCAATTCTTAGGAAATCGCGAATCAGATCATTTGTTCTTAACTCAACAAGGGAAGCACGAGCCCCTTCTTTTTCTTCTTGTTCCCAATTCACTACCAAGCAAGTTCGAACGAATTGACTATTCGTGTGATAAATTCTTTGAGTTAACTTGCTATTTTCATGAGAAATAAAATTGACAAGTCGAAGTTGGAGATTATCCTCTTCTTGCAGGAGATCTTGTGGGAAAAGTCTTGCTAGATTTGTCCCTTCGTCCATTTCATATGCGACTGCAGGTCGAACTGAAACAAAATACTTTTCCTTGCTTTTGAGAATTTTTTTCCGTTGAACATAAATCCAATTTTTTGTTTTTTTTGAGTCCTTAGAATCTTTTTTTTCTCTTTCTGGTGGTATCAAACTGGCGCCTAATATCTTATCTGCCTCTTCAGGAAAATAAATATTTCCGGAAAAGATTTTTAGTTCCGTATGGCTTTTTTTTCTCTTAACTCGGACCAATCCACCTAGTCGACTTCTTGTATTTTTTGTGAGTTGTGTATCCATTCCAATAATACTATTGTCAAGTACCTTTAGGGATGAGGATCTCGGCAAGATATGCAGCTCTTGAAGAATGAAAAAAAACCGATCTAGTTCTTTTTGGTATTTTAGACTAAATTCTTTTGTTCCTCGATGCTCAAAAAAACCCTCTTTTTTTAAGATAGAATCTTCCTCTGGGCTCCCATATTCGTCCTCTGAGTCTTCCTCTGAGTCTTCTTCTAAAGCCCCATATTCGTTCTCTGAGCCATCTTCACGGCTCCCATATTCTTCTTCCTCTAGAGTTCCATATTCGTTCTCTCGAGTTTTATATTCGTTCTCCGGGTTCCCATATTCTTCTTCTGAGTCTTTCTCTAGATTCCTATATTTGGCCTCTAGGATCCCGTATTCATCTTCTAGGGTTTCATATTCGTCTTCTAGAGTCCTATATTCGTCTTCTAGAGTCCTATATTCGTTCTCTGTGTTCTCATATTCTTCCTCTGAGTGTTCCTCTAGAGTCCTATACTCTTCCTCTCGGGTCCGATATTCTTCCTCTAGGGTCCGATATTCTTCCTCTAGGGTCCTATATCGAAATTTAACAATTCCTGAACCTCTTTTATCTTTTCTGTATCCTGGATCGTCAAAATAAGCAAAAATAGTATTTCTACGTAAAACACCCATAAAGGGTATTTCAATCGAAATCCCCAAACAGGATATTAGCTCTTTTTCTTGTTCGTGATGATATTGTAATGGAATGACGAACCTATTTCTTCGCTTTTTCGCCAACAAATCCGAATTATCTTGAAGAATAGAAGGATAGACTAAATTCCAATGATTGTTGGACATGATTCGATCTGGTGTTAAATAATCCAGAATTTCCTTATCTTTTTTACCAAAAGTATCCAACAGTCTATGGCTTACTTGATCATTAGCCATTGAGAGGTCAAAGATATATCTTCCATCAAGAGAAAAAGAATAAGTATTCATTTGATCTTGATCCTTGTGCAGGGAAAAGGATGCTATACTGGATCTGTACATACTTACTGACAATATCCATAAATGGCTTGTTTTTGATAATCGACGAAGATTACCATATTGATATTCGGGCGCATGGTAAACATCAGTACTCCAGTGCATTTCCCCGTCTGATTCGGAATAAATATGCTTTTGTACCTTTTCTTTAAAATGCAAAGTGGATGTTCCGGCACGAATCTCCGCAATTACTTGTTCGGATTCTACATATTGATCATTTTGCACTAGAATCAGGCTTTTTAACGGAATATTCACACTATGTAGAATATCCTGACTCTGAATAGTTACACGCAAGTCTATATAGCATAGAAAAGCAGGCTGCCCATGACGGGTACGTGTGGGGTGAACCAAATCCTCATTGAATTGAATTTTTCCATTCGAGGGGGATCGTACAAGGTCGGCAGTACCCCCTGTGAATACTCCACCAGTATGAAAAGTTCTTAATGTTAGTTGAGTTCCAGGCTCCCCAATTGATTGACCCGCAATAATACCTACAGCTTCTCCCAATTCGACCAGATCGCCATGAGTGGGACTCCGCCCATAACATAATTGACAGATCCAAGATGTGCTCCGGCAAGTAAAAGGGGTTCTAATATATATTGGTTGTACCCGAAACGGTTGTGCTCGAAAGGCAGTTATGAATCGATTGACTAATCCAATTCCAATATCTTGATTTCGAGCAGCAATGCATCGTGAACCGATATACATATCGTCTGCTAATACACGACCTATTAGTGTTTGGGCAAAAAGTTTTTCTGTCATCCCATTTTGAGGACTCACAGAAAAACTTCGGATAGTACCACAATCTCTTCTACGCACAATAATATGTTGAACTACTTCAACAAGTCTGCGTGTAAGATATCCAGCATCCGCTGTTCGTACAGCAGTATCTACAACCCCTTTGCGGGCTCCATAGCAGGAAATTATATATTCTGTCAAAGAAAGTCCCTCGCGTAAATTGCTTTGAATAGGTAAATCAATCATTTGTCCTTGAGGATCCGCCATTAACCCTCTCATCCCTACTAATTGGTGTACCTGAGATGCATTTCCTCTGGCTCCTGAAAAAGACATTAGATAGACTGGATTAGAAGGATCCGTTATCCGAAAATTCGAATTCATTTCTTGTTTCAAATATTCACTTGTAGCATACCATATTTCAACGGATTGGCGTAATTTTTCTACTGCGTGTACAGCCCCATAATAATAGTGTTTCTCCAAAAGAAAACTCTGTTGTTCCGCATCTTGGACTAACCATCCTTTAGAGGGTATTGTTAAAAGATCCTCGATTCCTAAAGAAATCGATGTAGTAGTAGCTTGATGGAAGCCCAGAGACTTTATTTGATCCAGTATATGGGATGTATATCCCATTCCGAAATGATCTATTAATCTGCTAATAAGTCGTTTCATAGCAGTTCCGTCTATCTCTTTATTATGAAAGACCAGGTTGGCCCGTTCCGCCATACATAAGTACCCCCTTTTTTGACTGAGTAGGATTCGACAATTGCTGAGTAGGATTCGACAATAGGCCTGAGTCAGTGATTCGAAAACTAAATTTACCCCTTTTCCTCAATCTCAATCTGAATTTGCGTGGCAAAAAAGATGGTACTAGCGAAATCGGAATGCCCCCCGAAAGGGGCATCACCGAATCTAACTTCCTTGTTTAGATTTAGATAGTGTATGAATAGGCCCGACTAAATCCTTGTATGGCTTCCTCTATTTCTCTATAAAAAGAAATATGACCAAGAGTGGTTCGAATGTATATAGAACGGGTTTCTTTTTTTCTATTTCCGACTATTAGATAGTGGGCATAAATCTCATGATAAGTCCCAAAAGATTCATATTGAACTTCAATCGGAACTTCTCTTGATCCAATGACGCGTTGATCTAGTTTCCATCGGAGCCACAAGGGACTGTTTAAACCGATTCGTTTCTGTCTATAAGCTCCCAGTGCATCATAGGAACTAGAAAAATGGGGTTCTTTATCTTTCGTATAATTATTATTATTATTATTGTAGTTTACTTTTTTATTTGGATAGTTTCCGCAACTATTATATCTATTTGCACAAATACCTCGACGATTTCCAATCGTTAATACATAAAGTCCGATAAGCATGTCTTGGGTTGGCACGCAAATAGGATCTCCAATAGCGGGAGACAGGAGATTCATATGAGAAAACATAAGTAAACGGGCTTCTGCTTGAGCTTCCAAGGATAAAGGTAGATGAACAGCCATTTGATCCCCATCAAAGTCCGCATTGAAACCCTTACATACTAATGGATGTAAACTAATAGTACGCCCCTCTACTAAAGTGGGTTGGAAGGCCTGTATGCCTAATCTATGCAGGGTAGGTGCTCTGTTCAACAGTACAGGATGTCCCCGCATAACTTCTTGTAGTATTTCCCATACAATGGGTTCTTTTTCCCAAATTTTCCTTTTAGCAATCCTGACATTAGAAGTAGCACGTTTCGTGATTAAATCGCGAATTACAAATAGCTGAAAAAGCTTTATTGCTATTTCTAGAGGTAATCCACATTGATGTAATGAAAGCGAAGGACCCACAACAATGACAGAACGCCCCGAGTAATCCACCCGTTTCCCAAGCAGAGTCTCGCGAAACCTCCCCTCTTTACCCTCAATTACATCTGAAAGTGACTTGTATACTTTATTGTGACCATCCCTCGTCGGTTGCCCGCGAGACCCACTATCAAGAAGTGTATCTACGGCTTCTTGTACCAATTTTTCCTGGCACATTACTAAATCTGCTGGCGCTAATTCACTTCTTTTTAATAGATAGGCAAGGTTGTTGTTCCGACGGATAACTCTCTTATAAAGTTCATTAATATCCGAAGTCACTACTTTATCCCCAGACCTATAAACAATGGGTCTCAATTCGGGAGGAAGAACCGGTAATAAGCACAAAACCATCCATTCGGGTTCTACATTTGTTTGAATAAAATGTTTTGCCAATTGCATTCGTCTAATTAAAAAAACTTTTCTTATTCGTCTTTTTCTATCTTCCCATTCATCTCCACTATACCCCTCGTCTTCTAATTCCTTCCATTCAACCAAGGAATTCTCTATAATAATTCGCAAATCTAAATCGGCTAATTGTTCTCTAATAGCACCTGCTCCTGTCGCAATTTCCCGATTTCGAAATGTTGCAAAGCCTGGGGTAGAAAAAAAGGGAGAAATGCTGTGGTTACAGGATGAAATTTCATCTTCGAATAAACCTCGTAATCGTAAGAAAGTAGGTTTTTTAGCGCTGGGCCTAGCAAAAGAGAAATCGCCGTATACTAGGCCTTCTAATTTCTTAAGAGGTTTATCTAAAAGATTCGCGATATAACTAGGAAGTCCTTTCAAATACCACACATGAGTCACTGGACATGCCAGTTTGATGTATCCCATTTGATATCTTCGTATCCGAGAATCAACAAATTCGACCCCGCATTTTTGACAAAATCTTTCGTCTTCGTTTTCAGCTACGCTCGCTCGAGAATTTCCACAAGCACAAATTCCGCTTTTTATGGGTCCAAAGATTCTTTCGCAAAACAATCCATCTTTTTCTGGTTTATCGGTTTTATAATGAAAAGTGGAGGGTCTTGTGACTTCGCCAACGACTTCCCCATTAGGTAGGATTTTGTTAGCCCAAGCTTTTATTTGTTGAGGGGAAACGAGTCCAATTTGAAGTTGTTTATGTTTATATTGGTCAATCATAAAATAGAAATAAGAAAAGAATTTATATTTATTCTGATCAAACATCCTCCCTATTAACCTGAAAGTTCTTCTCAGATACAAGGAAATGGTTCAGTTCTAGAGCCAAAGATCGTAGTTCTCGAACGAGCACTCGAAAAGATTCTGGAGGATCCTCATGATTAGGCACTCTTTTTCCCCAGATCGTAGCATTAAGTATTTCTTGGCGAGCTATAAGATGATCAGATTTATAAGTAAGTATCTCTTGTAAAATATGAGCAACACCAAATCCTTCTAAAGCCCAAACTTCCATTTCTCCTACTCGTTGTCCCCCTTGTTTGGCTCTTCCTCTAACGGGTTGTTGGGTAACAAGTGAGTAGGGCCCAGTAGAACGTCCATGGATTTTCTCATCAACTTGATGAATTAATTTTAAAATATAGGACTTGCCTATTAGAACAGGTTGTTCGAAGGGATCTCCTGTTCTTCCATCAAATATTCTGCTTTTTCCCGGGTACTCGGGTTCAAATACCCATGGATTTTTTGTTTGTTTACTGGCTTCATATAATTCCGAAAACACAAGTTTTCTTGAAGCCTCTTGCTCATATCTCTCATCAAAGGGTGCTATTCTATAATGTTTCTTTAGCAGATCCCCTGCTAATCCGAGTGAGCTTTCAAATATTTGTCCCACATTCATTCGTGAGGGTACCCCTAGGGGATTGAAGACCATATCAACAGGTGTTCCATCTTGCAAATAGGGCATATCTTGTCTAGGCAAAATTTTGGAAATGATCCCCTTATTCCCGTGTCTTCCTGCTACTTTATCCCCAACTTTGATTTCACGTTTCTGTAAAATATATACACGAACCATTATGTCGAGGGGGTCCCTCTGGATCCATTTCACATCGATAACGCGCCCTCTTCCACCTATAGGTAGTTTGAGAGAAGTTTCTTTTGAAGTGGATACCTCAAGACCAAAAATGGCCCGTAATAATCCAGCTTCCGCGATATACGAGGATTCGCTCGCTATCTGAGGCGTTAATTTACCTACTAAAATATCACCTGTTTCTACCCAGGATCCCAACCTCACAACTCCATTTCTGTCCAAATTGCGGAGTAAATGTTCTTCTAGATGTGGTATTTCTTTAGTTATTTTTTCAGCGGAGCCTTGGCTTGTCGTATCCGTCTGAATTTCATATTTTCGGATGTGAAAAGAAGTATAAATATCCTCATATACCAAACGTTCGCTAATTAGTACCGCGTCTTCGAAATTGTAACCCTCCCACGGCATATAAGCTACTAAAACGTTTTTTCCTAAAGCGAGTTCTCCACCAACTGTAGCTGCTCCCTCCGCTAAAATTTGCCCTTTTTTAATGGATTTACCCTGCGGAACCCGAGGTTTTTGGTGCATACAAGTATTTTTGTTAGAGCGCCGATGGGCAATTAAAGGAATACTTATAATCTTCCCACTACTTGATAAAAGGATCTTGTGACTATCACTAGAAATGATCTTTCCCTCGCGTTCGGCTATAATGGAAACACTCGAATCTAGAGCTGTTTGGCGTTCCAATCCAGTTCCAACAATGCACTTCTCGGACCGAGAAAGTGGAACTGCTTGGCGCTGCATATTCGAACTCATTAAAGCCCGATTCGCATCATTATGCTCAATAAAAGGAATGAGAGAACCTCCAATAGAAAAATATTGGAAAGGAAAAATACTTCTAACATGAATCTGTTCCCATGCAATAGTCAGGAATTCTTGACGGTATCTAGCTGGAACAACTTGTTCTTCCTGAATACCCTGATTCAAGGACAAAGAATTTCCTGCTGCTATCATATAATATTCATCTCTATTTGGTGATAAATAAACCACCTGTCTGTCTTTTTTTTCTTTTGCTTTCTCAGATATTTCATAAAACGGACTCTCTATAGATCCCCACCAGTGATCAATTTTCGCATGAATAGCTAAGGACCCTGTAAGTCCAACATTGATGCCTTCGGATGTATCAATTGGACAAATACGCCCATAGTGACTCGGATGAATATCTCGGCTCCGAAAACTTGCAGTTCTCCCCGTCAATCCTCCAGGACCCAAACAACTCACTTTTCGCCCATGAACCGTTTGTGTCAATGGATTAGTTTGGTCAAAAACTTGAGATAAGGGGTATGTGCCAAAAAAGGTCTCATAAGTAGTTATTAATAAAATCGAAGTTGAAGTTGGAGTTACCAAAGTTTGTGGAGTCGGTTTCGATTGACGTATGAATACTCTACGGATAGTCTTTTGAACCGCATGTTGTAAACGGCCAAGAGCCAGTCCGAATTGATCTTGTAACAGATCCGCAACCGACCGAATACGTTTATTTTTCAAGTGATTCATATCGTCATCGTCAAGTATACCCGTTCCAAATTTCATTCCAATCAAATGATCCGTAGCGGCCAATACATCTCGTGGTAACAAGAATGTATTGTTCTGAGGTATATTAAGATTCAGTCTCCGATTCATATTTCGTCGACCAACTCTTCCTAATTCACATTTTTGTTGAAAAAATTTCTTTTGTAATTCCTCGCATAAGGACTCCGAAAATACCAGGTCCCCGCCTACACAAGCAAATTGTTGATAAAACTCCAAAATAGCTTTTTCTTTTGATTCAATCCTCTTTTTCTCCTTAGCATTCGGGAAAGACAAGAAAATTTCGGGGTAGGAAACATTATCTAAAATTTCTCTTAGATTCGAACCCATAGCTGATGATAGAACTAAAATAGATATCTTTTGTTTTCTACTCACGCGAGCCCATATCCTTTCTTTTTTATCAATTGCTAATTCCGATCTTCCTCCCCAATCTGATATTATAGTCCCGGTGTATATAGAAATCCCCTTATGGTCTAATTCGGAGCGGTAGTAAATACCAGGACTTAGCAATATTTGATTGATCACAATTCGGTATATTCCATTTATTATAAAGGTTCCTAAGGAATTCATTATAGGAATGTTTCCAATGGAAATGGTTTGCTTTTGCACATCAAAACCAAAAATTAATCTCGCAGATACATATAATTCAGAAGAATAAGTGAGTGATTCATACACAGCATCCCTTTCTTTTATCGAAGGTTCTAGCAATTGATATCCTTTCGCAAATAATTGAAATGCAATTTCGTGATCTGGATCTTTAATTGTTGGAAACTTCTCAAGTTCTTCTGCCAAGCCTTGATTAATGAACCTACAAAACCCCTCGAATTGGATCTGACTAAATCCGGGTATTGTGGACATTCCCTCATTTCCATTCCGGAGCATCTTAATCTTAAGTTTCCTATTTATCGAAAAAAAAATTCCATTATCAGCTCACTCTTTATCAATCCCTATGGATCAATCTAGCAATCATGGAATCTATATTCTGTTTACTGAATCACATGAAATTCTAGGGAACTCCACATACATATTTCATATATGTATTTCATACATATGAATAAAGAGAATTTTGATGAAAGTTCGACTTTCGCAGGGGTAGAAATTGAATTAAAATGAATTGAGAAAAAAGTCCTAGAAAAAATTGTGCCACTTAAACTTTATGATATTCTAATCAGATTGGATAGCAAAGATTTCTCCTTTTATCTCCTTTCTATGAAAGAAATAAAGCCATAATAATTTATAAGCACTCGAAAGTTTGACTTTAGTTCGATTTAGAATTTAGAATAGTACGCTTAGTTTTATTTTCAAAAAGAATTTGAAGGTTATTTTTTGTTTCGTAGTAATAGAATTGCTAAAAAATAAAGGATTTCATTGTAGAATCCTAAAAAAAAAGTACTTACTTTTTTTAAGTACTTGCTAATCTAGTTATCCACCTATTCACATATCCTTTCTTTTATCATAATTTTACTTGTGTGGACCAAGAAAAGAAGGCCAGGCCATAATCTATATCAGAGCAAATTTCCTCTTTTTATTCAAGATATTTAATGCAATGAAAAATTAAAGCATGATTCCCCGTAGGGATATGTACATAAGGGGGATCCATAGATAATAATGCTGTTGGGACCTGGAGTTTCCCTATATACAGGTTAGGGAACCTTTTATTCTATTTTATTATGCCATTAAAGGAGAAAATACCGATTTAAGAGTCGTTTACTCCTGCTATTGCTATTCAAAAAAATTATAGTTAATGGTTCTAATTTGTTCTGAATTTTGGAGTCTGTGACTGGAAATCCACTTTGAGTCCTTTGCCATTTCAATAGAATAGAAAGAAAATTCTCCTTTGCCATCTCAATAGAATAGAAAAAAAAAGTTAGTAAGAAAATATGGATTAATACTTGTTCTTTTCTCGATTTTAGATCGGATTTTTTGGCGGCATGGCCAAGTGGTAAGGCAGGGGACTGCAAATCCTTTATCCCCAGTTCAAATCTGGGTGCCGCCTGATCAATAAAATACTTAGGATTATAGTACTAATCAAACTCCAAAATTTTGTACCCTCATAAGTTGGAGCAAGAGAATAACTAGGTCTGTCAATACTGGATTTTGAGAATCCATACCATAGTTATATCCTCAAACGAGGCTTTGTTTTGTCGGCAGTGACCCAAACGAAATGGGGAACTACCAACAGAGATGAGGTAGCGTTTCCTTATTCTTTTATTAATTTGAATTCATTCGGGAATTTCAAACTTCCAAAGGGTCCTAAGTCTTTCTTCAATCTAAGATTGAAGAAGGGACTTTGCGAAGAAATATCAATATACTTCGTACATTTGATGCTACCTACATACACTAAAGTAAAGGCTACTGATTCTGTTGAGAATCGGATTGAATAGGCTGATCCAAAATCAATTTCGGAGTTGTGGAGTGGATAAGGTCTCCTCACTTTTTCATAGAAAAAGAGAAAGTGGGGCAGTAGGGTTTACATCAAAAATAAACATGGGTAAAGTAGGTATCTAATTTCTTTCTTTTTTAAGGAAAAGGTATATGTATCATATTTATACTTAATACTCTTCAATTCTACCAGAAATCATATAAGAATTTGATAGGAGTAAATTCCTTTAACTGATTCATCCATAGTCTTAGAGCATAATTTTGACTCTGTACCCTTAATTCCACTATGATTATTGATCAATAGTAGAATAATTCCTTCATAGAAATAGGAGACATAATTTACATGGATATAGTAAGTCTTGCTTGGGCTGCTTTAATGGTAGTCTTTACATTTTCTCTTTCACTAGTAGTATGGGGGAGAAGTGGACTCTAGAGATACTACTAATTGATTGAGTAGTCGAATTGTAGTATCAACTCTTTTCTTTAATTGATCATTTTATTTTGTATTAATCATTTTGCCAAACTTGATTTTTTCTCTCTTTCTTTAGTTTTGTTTTACTCTTGTAAAAAACTCTTTTAAGAAAGAGTCGTTCTATTCTACTATGTTTCATTCTACTATAATAGAAAAATAGAAAGAAATAGAAAAATAGAAAGAAATAGAAAAGAAATAGAATAGAAAGAGCAATTATAGTAATTAAGAATTTCTACTAGAAATGACGAGTAAAAATAAAATTCTTTCCAAAAGAAAATTAGACTTTCTTACACCAAGCTATTCACAACATATCGCACATTTTCCATTTATAGTCTTTTCTTATTCTTAGAAATTTTTTTGTTCTTTTTTTTTTTTTGAAGGATCTCGCGTTAAGCATCTCGCGTCATTTTCAAGTATGAAAAATTCGCAGGTTTTTTCCTTTTTTTCTTTTATTATAGTCTATTCTCGTATTATTTTTCTCCCTCTCCATGGATTCTTTCAATGAAGAATTGTCTTCGATTTTTTTGATTTTGACTTGCTTGAAATTAAGTGGATGCAGTGAAAAAAGAAGTTGAATTAGATTACTATTTCAATCTACTAATCTATTCTATGTAGATTCAAGATAATATAATAGAAAGAATCTAAAGTGTCGTAGAAAAAACTATATGTAGTTCTTTCTACCACACTTTAGGATTCCAACCAGATCCTTTCATTTAAGACTTGGATTTTTTTTCTTTAATCCCTTTTTTATTTCTTCAATGATTAATTGGAATTCCAATTAATCATTTTGGCTGGCTGTTTTTACATAAATAATAAGTAAAAAGGCAGTAGGAACTAGAATGAACAATGCAGTAGCAATAAATGCGAGAATATTTACTTCCATAACCTCTTTATTTTCTTTTTTCACAATAACTCGGGATGTAATCCCATGGAGAGGAAAAAGGGGTATCCCTGTAAATTCAAGGGGAGGACTTGCATTCTGATAATACTGAATCAATTCAATATTATGAATATAGGATCTATCAAATCAATTCATGGTTGATAGTGGAATAATATAACATAGGAAGATCCCTTATCAATACTAAGACCAAAATAGGTTTTTTGATTGGATTCGGAACCCCTCCATTTTTCATCCTTTTCGACTTTTTCTTTTCTATATATATATGTAGAGCCAAGAATCTTTCTTATCCAATTTCCCTTCCTTTTTCTTATTTCTTATAGTTATACATACAATTATGTATGTATGTATTATATAACCGACTTTCTATGGGTCACATAGAGATCCAAATAAGCAGTAGAAGTAGAAATGAGATGGATCTTAAATAAAAAAGATCTAATATTTTTATTTTGGAAAAAGAGCGTTTGCTTGGTTTTTATTTTATTAGATTACTGTCAATATCTGCTTTTGGGGTCTAAAGATGAGAGCAGATTCATAAAAAAAAGATTCCTATACAGCTCTCTTTTTATTGAGATGTGAGCTGCGAAATGAAAAAAGTAAAGTAAGGGTTCTCCATAGATATTTAATCTTGCCTACTGCCCCCCCTTTTTAAGATTTCAGAGAAATTCTTAATGAAAAAAGTAAAGATGAATTTTTCCATTCATTGAACCCTAGTTCGGGACTGACGGGGCTCGAACCCGCAGCTTCCGCCTTGACAGGGCGGTGCTCTAACCAATTGAACTACAATCCCTGCGGGGTGTATGGCATACCTATTCTTAAATAGAACCCTAAGAAGATTCGTCTGTCGTACTCTAAGAAATAGATGAATCATATACTAATACACCCACATAGGATATGTGGGTATAGTGACAGTGGCATAACTAGTATGCCCCGATTTTTTATCCCTGATAATCCACCTTTCAATAAGAAAAAAGTTTTCTTTGTGAGAAAAGAATCAGAGAGATATGGCTTAGAAATCCATTTCCCCCCCTTTTTTTTCTTTATCCTTTATTTCTATGGATCAGATTTTTTTTATGTTTTATGGAAGAAAAAAGGGATTTAGTTCATATTCACGAAGCCCTAGATTTTTGGGCCGAGCTGGATTTGAACCAGCGTAGACATATCGTCAACGAATTTACAGTCCGTCCCCATTAACCGCTCGGGCATCGACCCAGGAAGAATTTATTCTAGGGTTTTTGATAATCTATGATTAACCTCTTTTTATAATACTCCCTACCCCCAGGGGAAGTCGAATCCCCGCTGCCTCCTTGAAAGAGAGATGTCCTGAACCACTAGACGATAGGGGCATCACTAGACGATAGTGCTATATAAAAATAAAACCACTTGTCATTATACTATAATGATAGTATGAGCAGTTTTTTGTAATTGTCAATATACTCGAATCGAAGAGTATAAATAGATCAAAGCAAAGAGTCTTTCCTACTTTTCTATTATACTTTCATAGTATTTTTTTTTTTGTTTAGTTGATGGTTAGGTTAATTCACGGATCATCCCCTGCTTTTTAGGGAAATTCCTTTTAGTTTTAAAGGATATTCTAATAAGAATAGATTCAAAAAAAAAAAATAGAAAAAAATGAATGAATTTAGTAGAAAAGTACTGTATCAGATTCGAACCGATGACTTCGGTCTTGCCGTGGCATTACTCTACCGCTAAGGGAAAAGCCCTTTATCGGATTTGAACCGATGACTTATGCCTTACCATGGCATTACTCTACCACTGAGTTAAAAGGGCTTTTTATTCCAAAATTAGCCACTTTCATTTCCTATTATAGATCTACTGTACTGCATAATATACAAAATATATGTATATATTAATGTACATAATATATACATATATATCTATATATGTAGAGATTTTATTTTCTCTATTAAGATATAGAAGTTTATTCATGGCGAGGTTCAAGTCCAAAGGGGCGATAAGAACTGCTGTTAAAAAAATGGTAGACTTTGTTTTTTTTATCTTTAGCCTATTCACTTCTCACGTGCTCAGAATGTTCTGCAGAATTAGGACTTTTTTCTTCTATTGGCTGATCTTATTATGAGAACTTTATCCATTTATGTTTTATTTCCCTTAATTCTAATTGGGGGGTATAAAGGAATTAGCCCTCTTCATATACCCATATGGCTGGGTATTGTATTAATTTTCAATGATATACTTCTTATCTGTTTTAGTGCGAGATTGAAACAATTTTATTCTAAAAAGTGGGCAGTTGAATTTGTACTGCGGAATAGAAAAATTATTCTACAGCACAAAAAAGAAAAGGAAGAAAGAGATTGATGGGTACTGTCACCTATATCTCTTAGTGTATATTGTAGGAATAATCAAACTATAGAATACAAAGAATACGATCCTAATCGAAATGCGTACATTTGGTTCATACGCTAGTGGCAGGATAAGAAGATATTTCTTTTATAGACTAGAGAAGAGAGGGGCCATCTAAATCCTAAATTAAAGGCCTGCGATTGAAGTACCAACTGCTCACTTTTCTCCGTAGGTGGGATTAGCTTCCTCCTCGAATGGCTACCCTTGACAAAGGGTAGTATTGGTATCATAATTTACATGTAGCGGGTATAGTTTAGTGGTAAAAGTGTGATTCGTTCTATTAATAACTGAATTTGAAATGATATACTTAAGGCATCCTTAAGTTTTTTTATATTCATATTCCGATGAAAACTTTAGTTCTTATAAAGGGTTTAATCCTTTTCCTCTCAATAGCATATTGAGGAAAAATATACATTCTCGCGATTAGTATCCAAAGACTAATTAAATTTGCATGCAAAATACAAATGTAATTATGAGTACAGAGGCGCGAAGCATAATTTTACATTGGATTAAGTATTCCAATTGAATAAATATGAGTAAAGGATCTATGGATGAAGATACAAAAAAGTTTATTTCCAATCGTAACTAAATCTTCTTTTAGTTAAAAAAGAAATGGAAGCCCAATAGCTAAAAAACGATAGTTTTGGTTTACTAGAACCATCAGGATATTGTTTCAGCTCGGTGGAAACCCAACTCTTTTCCTCAGGATCTCTTGAATAAAATTAGAGAACGAAATAAGTAGATTAGATAGATATTTAGGAGAATTTCTATCTCCTACTCTATAGGGATCATCTAGAAAGCGGAGAGCTTTGGTTCCATTCAGACAGAAAAGCTAACATAGATGTTAAGTGGTGAGAATAGCCATAAAGGAGCCGAATGAAATCAAAATTTCATGTTCGGTTTTGAATTAGAGACGTTAAAAATAATCAACCAACGTCGACTATAACCCCTAGCCTTCCAAGCTAACGATGCGGGTTCGATTCCCGCTACCCGCTCCATTCTGTATAAAAAGACTATTCTATTTGTCTAGACATGGTAGAGACTTCTTTTTTGTCCACCAGTTTTTGTCCCTACAGAGCGGAGTAGAGCAGTTTGGTAGCTCACGAGGCTCATAACCTTGAGGTCACGGGTTCG